CAATCGGGGGATCGAATTGATTATAGAAACATGAGTTTAATTAGTCGATTTATTAGTGAACAAGGAAAAATATTATCTCGACGAGTGAATAGGTTGACCTTGAAACAACAACGATTAATTACTATTGCTATAAAACAAGCTCGTATTTTATCTTTGTTACCTTTTCTTAATAATGAGAAACAATTTGAAAGAACCGAGTCGACCTCTAGAACTACTGGTCTTAGAGCCAGAAATGGATAGGCTTACTCTTTCTTCACTTGAATCATCAAAATGACAATCCGAAATCAAACGCAGATTGATGTTTTGTTCGAAAAATATCCGAGAATCCAGATTTGATTAGCGTGTCGTAAGAAAAAAAAAGAATCGGGGAAGAAGAAATATATATATTATATATATATTTTGAATTTATTGAACGTGTTCATTCATTTTGACTACTTTCTAAGATTTTCTCATATTTTATTCATTTTGACTCTACTCTCCCGGAGTTCATTCTCCGGGGAACTCTATTTAAATTATTCCGGTGGATTCTTTCCAATCCACTTCTTTTATGATCTCATTGGAAATCATATAAAAACAATTCCTATTTAATATAGCTATTTGTGCAAGTATTTTACGATTAAGAAGCAACTGTTTCTTGTACAGATCATGTAGTAATCTACTATAACTATAGGATACTCCCCTCTCACGAATTACTGCGTTTATTCGAGTGATCCACAAACGACGAAAATTTCTCTTTTGCCTATCCCTATCCCGATTAGCTGAAACCAAAGCTTTGATTTTTTGTTGAGTAATTGTGCGAGTAAGTCTTGAATGAGCCCCTCGAAAGCTTGATGCAAATAAACGCATTTTTTTTCTACGTCTCTGAGCTATATATCCCCGTCTAATTCTGGTCATTGAATAAATGAAACTTTCACGAATAACTAATTGATTTCCTTTCTTTCAGTTATTCTTTTCCCTTTCCTAGTCTATTAATAACAAAACGGATTTTTCCAATGTATAAACTAAAAATTCCTATGGCTTTGGCTACTATAACCTTCCCGACCACGATTTTTTCTTTTTTCTAGGCATTTCACTTCGAAATAAGAACTTGTATTCTACTAGGTATCAAAAATAACAAAATATAAATGGATAAGGAAATCGTGGATTCCATCGTTTCTATGGTTACTTATTAAACGGTGAGGTCTTCTCTATACACCGGAGCCTTTACTTCATTTAATCAATGTTATTGGTAACTTGTATAGTTCACATTCTTTGGCTCTACCCTTGAATTATCTAGTAATAGGTCTTTCACAACGAGATCTACCTATACAGTAACGGTATTTAATTATGAAAGTTGGCTGGGTAGCTGACCCTGTTAGTCCGTTCTTGCAAGGGGGCCTAGTCTTTCTGTTTTTTAACTAAGATTTCCTCCGCTTAATGGATAACCATTTGCTACCAATGGAGAATTGCTTCTCATCTTAAATTGAGGTGATTGGATTTGCACCAACGGAAACCATAAATTTCATACACAATAGAGGGATATGATGGATTTTCTTATTTTTAGATAGTGAATGGAGTTTGTTTTTCCATTCTATCCTATTCACTGGTACTGATCATTGATACCGGAAAAATGGTTTCTTTTGTCGCAGCTCATGATCTGAACGAGTCGCACATACACCCTAGTACATGTTCCTCGACGCTGAGGGCATCCCCGAAGAGCGGGGGATTTTGTGACATTTCTGATTGGCTGTCTTGTATTTCTAATAAGTTGTTTAATAGTTGGCATGTTGAATCATATACATAATGGGCTGGTTTAGATCGATCCTAACCGGATAATTATGAATTCCGTCTATGTAATATTCTATTAAAATATTAAAATGAAACTCGATAAGAAAAAAAGAGAAAATAGCAAATCATGTATTTGCACGAAATCCAGGCTATTTTCATGCAATCGCTACAAGATCAACAATTCCATAAGCTTGGGCTTCCGTTGCTGACATAAAAACATCTCGTTCCATGTCTTCGGATACAACCCATAACGGTTTACCCGTTCTTTGTACATAAACCCTTGTGAGGGTTTCACGCAGTTTCAGCAGTTCTTCCGCTTCCAGGATAAATTCTCCCGTTTGTGCCTCATAAAAAGAACTCGCAGGTTGATGGATCATTACCCTGATGATATATGATATAACATAATAAAAGGTTCCTCTATTTCGAGAAAAGAAAGAAAAATATTAACAAGAAAAAATAGAATTGAACAACCGTACGGGCATCTTTTGTGCATTGCATACGGCTCTAAAAATTGACCCTTACACCTTCCATCAAAGAAAGAGAAAAATAGGATCTATCAGACCCAGATCGGTAAATGATCAAATTACCACCCTTCCTCTCGGAGGAGCTCAAAAATACTATGGTGGCTCCGTTGCTTTCTATATTTATTATTTTTTTGTCTGTGATTCAGCAATCCCAAAGTTTCTTTTTGATCAAATAAAAATAAGGAAAAAATATTGTTTTTTCTTTTCGC